GCATTTGAAATAGATGTCCGAGTTATTACGTATATCATGATCGATACAGAAATCGATCGAATCATCTGTTCCTTTAACCAAGAAAAAGTATTTCTATTTTCCATGTCCAATCGCGGATCCCGGAATTTCTACAATAAATTAGATAGGTAGCTAAGTTAATCTAGTTCCCTATACACGAGTCTGTTGTCATTCTACTGTAACAGTTGTACTGGAATGATGAATATCTTGAGCAGGTAGAAATAGAAAGAATTTTGCTAAAAAGAAAAAGGCCTTTCTTTCTAAAGGAAGAAAAATGCTAATTTTATTAATATTAGGAAAGCCAATTATGCTTCACTAATTGAATGATAAATGACTACAAGCGAAGGAGATAGACGGTTTAAACAAAAAAAGACCCAAAATTTCAAACACGTGTCTAGAATCACAGGAAAACTGCAAACAAAAATAGTGAAAATTAACTCGTTAGGAGCCCATCCAAGATCGTTGTAGACCCAACGAATTAGTAGTTCCCAACCGCGGGTGGAGTGAAATCCAACAAAAAAATCCGTAACTAAAAGAATAAAAAAAGCTTTTATTGAGTCATTTAAGTTATAAAAGAATTCCTGAATCCAAGAATTCAAAATGACAAGTTCCTCTTTACCTAGAAAAAAAGAACCACTTAGAATAGCCAAACAGATTATATTTGTTGATAAATTCAAAATGATATGGAGATGGTCCTCATTATCTATTTTGGCCAATTGTATTATTTCCTTGTGTATTCCTATAGGAGGTTTTTGTACATGTGTCTTCGGTTTCTCTTTTATCATTTCGTCCAAGAGAAAAAGCTCTTCTAATTCTATGAATCCTTCTAGAATCCTTTTCTCTTGAATATCCGTTAAGAGAGTTTCAGGTTGCCTGGTATTCCACCAATTCTTAATCCAAAGTTCCAGACATTTGTTAAAAGAGAAAGAGACTCCCCAGGGCAAAAGTACGATAAATACAAGATATAGGAAAGAAGGCAATGCTTTCTTTTTTTTCATTTTTGATCTGTAAATTGAGTTGTTAATGAATCCGCTTCATTCGCTGATTCTATATGATATTTCTTTTTTTTTTTTGAAGCAAAAATTTTATAACAAGGTTTGAGACCTTGTGTTTGTATCTATTTCTCTTTTTGTATACTAGTGGAATTTCATTGTATTGGGTTCTTTCTTAGATCTAAATGGAATGGAATAGAGAAATAGAATAAAAAAAAATCTTTTATATGAAAAGGGAAGAATATTAGGCCATATATCTCACTTGGACAAAACAAATTAGAAGCAATTTTCTCGTATCCTCGGCTGTTCCTTCCTTTAGATAAATACTCGAAAATACCCTTACAATTTAAATTAAAAAAATGGCAATTGGTACTCAAAATACTTCAATTGGTACGCGCAAGAAATAGGCTAATTCGGCAGCTTTTTGTTCAATTTCTCGTGGAGTAAAAAACTTCTCATCAGTACGAGTCAAGGGAATGATCCCCTGGCCACGTATTTCCATATAAAGGATACGACGAGGATAAAGACCCTCTTTAACCTGAATTCTAATTGATTGGATATCCCGCACAAGGAATCGAAGGAAGATGCGACGTTTTATTCCAGGGAATCCCCAACGAAAAATGCACACTATTCCCTCTTTTCTATCAAATCGGTCATAACCACTGCCTACATTCCACAAAATAGTGCACCACAAATAGGAGCTAATGAATAGGCCCGCGATTCCGTAGAAAGACATCACGACCCCCTGTGGAAAAAAAAGAATTTGTTGAGATGGAAGTACGGATATCATATTCTTACCAAGATAACTAGAAGCCCCAACCGCTAAGAATCCTAATGAACCTAGAAAAAGAATACAGGCCCAGAAAAAATTACCTCTTTTTCGAGAACCTTTTAGAAGTTCTATCCATATGTGTTCTGATCGCCAATTCATATTAGATATACTAAATCCAGCAGTGGTTAATTGAAATTGAGAGAATAAGCTAAATGATTTTGACTTTACTTTTTTTGATTCTGAAATCGCCTTCAGCAGCTAGTACTCCTGTGAAATAATTGGTTAGATACATTGACTTTCTATTCAAAAAAATTCCTGGATCCACTTAAAAAAACTCCCTATACTCGGCTACGCATATGTATGCATTTATGCTCATAGCCTATATCTGCATCCATAGACGTTTTTCATTTGTGTGTAGAAAGAGCTACATACCCTATCATATTAATATATTACTTACACTACAAAATATTTGTATTATGATCCTGGAAATACATTGACCAAATTTGGCCCCGCCGGTTCTAGACAATCTTATTTTTCTGCACATAAAGAAATAAAGAAGCCATTGCAATTGCCGGAAATACTAAGCCTACTAAAGGCACGAAAATAGAGGGTAAGTTTAAATCTGTCATATAATAGGTGTCTCAATTCCAATTTACTATTTCTATCTATTCAAAATATATCTTAAGATTCTTAAGATATAATTAAGTATATCTATTATAAGGAATATTGACTATTGTATTTTTGAGTTTGCAAAATAAAGATTTTTTTTAGATAAATAATAGTAACTAAAGTATTCTATAAAAGTGTTCTATATCTCTAAAAAAATGAATGGAATGGATAATTTGATTTTTCTTTTTCCATTCTCATGGCCTTTCTATCTTTCTAATCGAACTTGAAATTGGAATCAAAAGAAAGCAATTGTGAAAATGAAAGAAATACCTCTTTCAGAATACCCTTTAATTTCAATTTTTAAAGTAGAAGTGGAATAGAATAACCCGGTTGAAGGGTAATGATCATACGTCTGTAATACATTTTCTTCTACCCTTTCCGGGTAGTCGATGGCTATTCACAGCTACTACCTTAACACCAAAGAAGAGCTCGACCCAATGCTTTATTTCTGTCTTAGTGAATCCCGATTCGACATTATTAGAAGTATATTGATTCTTTCCCAATAAATGAAGACTCTTTTCTGCAAATACTGCGTATTTGGTTCCATTATCGTATGATAATACTCTATTTTGATTTGTATTTGTTTATTGTATTATACCTTTCAATATTCTAGATATATAGAATAGAAGAATCTCGATTTGTCAAGTCTCATGATCGTATCAAGATATATTTAAATTTGGCTCGATCTTTTAAAAGATCGAGCCAAATTTAATTGCAATCAATTAGAAGAATAAAGAAGAATTACTGCATTTCGTAACTCATTTTTTCTCTTTCTATTTCGCTTCTTTTTTATTTAGACCTTCTTTATATCTAGTTTTATCTACTTAATCGATGGTATCTACCGGCTTGAAGTCGAATGTGATCGCTTTCCATACTTCACAAGCTGCGGCTAGTTCAGGACTCCATTTGCAAGCTGCTCGGATAATTTCATTACCTTCACGAGCAAGATCGCGCCCTTCGTTACGAGCTTGTACACAGGCTTCTAAAGCCACCCGATTAGCTGCTGCACCTGGTGCATTCCCCCAAGGATGTCCTAAAGTTCCTCCACCAAATTGTAATACGGAATCGTCTCCAAAGATTTCGGTCAGAGCTGGCATATGCCAAACATGAATACCCCCTGAAGCCACCGGTATAACACCTGGCATGGATACCCAGTCCTGCGTGAAAAAGATACCGCGAGAACGATCTTTTTCAATATAATCATCGCGCAATAAATCAACAAAACCTAAAGTCATTTCGCGTTCCCCTTCTAACTTACCTACTACTGTACCGGCGTGGATATGATCTCCCCCAGACATACGCAATGCTTTAGCTAATACACGGAAATGCATACCATGATTTTTCTGTCTATCAATAACTGCATGCATTGCTCGGTGAATGTGAAGAAGTAGGCCATTGTCGCGGCAATAATGAGCCAAAGTAGTATTTGCGGTGAATCCTCCAGTTATGTAGTCATGCATTATAATAGGAACCCCTAATTCCCTCGCAAATACAGCTCTCTTAATCATTTCTTCGCATGTACCTGCAGTCGCATTCAAGTAATGCCCCTTGATTTCGCCAGTTTCGGCTTGTGCTTTATAAATAGCTTCGGCACAAAAGACAAAACGGTCTCTCCAGCGCATAAATGGTTGTGAGTTTACGTTTTCATCATCTTTGGTAAAATCAAGTCCACCGCGTAGACACTCATAACATGCTCTACCGTAATTTTTTGCGGATAATCCCAATTTTGGTTTAATAGTACATCCCAATAAAGGACGACCATACTTGTTCAACTTATCCCTTTCAACTTGGATACCATGAGGCGGACCTTGGAAAGTTTTTGAATAAGCAGGAGGAATTCGTAGATCCTCCAAACGTAGAGCACGTAGGGCTTTGAAACCAAATACGTTACCAACAATGGAAGTAAACATGTTAGTAACAGAACCCTCTTCAAATAGATCTAATGGATAAGCTACATAACAGATATATTGACTGTCTTCCCCAGGAACGGGTTCGATGTGATAGCATCGTCCTTTGTAACGATCAAGACTGGTAAGTCCATCAGTCCAAACAGTTGTCCATGTACCAGTAGAAGATTCCGCAGCTACTGCAGCCCCTGCTTCTTCAGGCGGAACCCCGGGCTGAGGAGTTACTCGGAATGCTGCCAAGATATCAGTATCTTTGGTTTCGTATTCCGGGGTGTAGTAAGTCAATTTATAATCTTTAACACCAGCTTGAAATCCAACACCTGCTTTAGTTTCTGTTTGTGGTGACATAAGTCCCTCCCTACAACTCATGAATTAAGAATTCTCACAACGACAGGGTCTACTCGATATGGACTAAGCGTAAATGAAACCTTTGCAAAAATCTTAAAAAAAAGATATTCAATTAATATCAACTCATTAAACAAAAAAGGGAGTATGCTTAAGTTAATGAATATGTTTCATTCATATATAATGCGTACCCCCTGTGTACGTTCTATCCTATAGGAATTCTACTATAGAAATTCGATAGGAATTGAGTTGTTGTTATGGTAAGTTAACATGGTTCATTATTAAACCATAGATTTGATTCACCAAATCCATCATTATTGTATACTCTTTGATAGATATAGCGCAACCCAAACTAATCCCTTAATCCTTATTTTACAATTTTAGAAGTTCTTATCTTAATAGGCCCCTTTCTTATTTTGAATCTAAATACCTAAATACTAAGAAAATTCTCTGTTGACAGCAATCTATGCTTCACAGTAGTATATATTTTGTATATTGAAGTCCTAGACAGGAAAGTAGAAGAGACAAAGATCCTTGCCAAAAGGAAAAATGTCTATGAAAAAAAAAGATTGATTGAACTTTCCACCGGACTCATTCCATGAGTAAATGAGTGAATGGGATTCACTTAGGCAACGAAATCAAGTGCTAGTCCCCTTTTCTTTTTTATTGAATTAACTAATTCATTTCCTTTTAACTTTTTGATTTTTGGATATTTTTTTTATTTGATTTGGCATTATTCAACAAGAAAAAAAAGAAAAATTTCGACAAATTCCTTTTTTTTATAATTATGTGATAATTATGAGAACCAATTCTACTACTTCGCGTCCCGGGGTTTCCACAATTGAAGAAAAAAATGCAGGGCGTATTGATCAAATTATTGGACCCGTGCTGGATATCACTTTTCCCCCGGGCAAGTTGCCTTATATTTATAACGCTTTGATAGTCAAGAGTCGGGACACTGCCGATAAGCAAATTAATGTGACTTGTGAGGTACAACAATTATTAGGAAATAATCGAGTTAGAGCTGTAGCTATGAGTGCTACAGACGGGTTGATGAGAGGAATGGAAGTGATTGACACAGGAGCTCCTCTTAGTGTTCCGGTCGGTGGAGCTACTCTCGGACGAATTTTTAACGTTCTTGGGGAGCCTATTGACAATTTGGGTCCTGTAGAGACTAGTGCAACATTCCCTATTCATAGATCCGCGCCTGCCTTTATTGAGTTAGATACGAAATTATCTATCTTTGAAACAGGTATTAAGGTGGTCGATCTTTTAGCTCCTTATCGGCGTGGAGGAAAAATCGGACTATTTGGAGGGGCAGGAGTAGGTAAAACAGTACTCATCATGGAATTAATCAATAACATTGCTAAAGCTCATGGAGGCGTATCCGTATTTGGCGGAGTAGGGGAACGGACTCGTGAAGGAAATGATCTTTATATGGAAATGAAGGAATCCGGAGTAATTAATGAAAAAAATATTGAGGAATCAAAGGTAGCTCTAGTCTATGGACAAATGAATGAACCGCCGGGAGCTCGTATGAGAGTTGGTTTAACTGCCCTAACTATGGCAGAATATTTCCGAGATGTTAATAAGCAAGACGTGCTTTTATTCATCGATAATATCTTTCGTTTTGTTCAAGCAGGATCGGAGGTATCCGCCTTATTAGGGAGAATGCCCTCTGCAGTGGGTTATCAACCTACCCTTAGTACAGAAATGGGTTCTTTACAAGAAAGAATTGCTTCTACCAACAAGGGATCGATAACTTCGATCCAAGCTGTTTATGTACCTGCGGACGATTTGACCGACCCTGCTCCTGCCACAACATTTGCACATTTGGACGCTACTACCGTACTTTCCAGAGGATTAGCTTCCAAGGGTATTTATCCCGCAGTAGATCCTTTAGATTCAACCTCAACTATGTTACAGCCTCGGATCGTTGGCAAGGACCATTATGAAACTGCGCAAAGAGTTAAAGAAACTTTACAGCGTTATAAGGAACTTCAGGACATTATTGCAATTCTTGGGTTGGATGAATTATCGGAGGAGGATCGTTTAACTGTAGCAAGAGCACGAAAAATTGAGCGGTTCTTATCACAACCGTTCTTTGTGGCAGAAGTTTTTACCGGTTCTCCAGGAAAGTATGTTAGTCTTGCAGAAACAATTAGGGGGTTTCAACTAATCCTTTCCGGAGAATTAGATGGCCTACCCGAACAGGCTTTTTATTTGGTGGGGAACATCGATGAAGCTAGCACGAAAGCTATAAACTTAGAAGAGGAGAACAAATTGAAGAAATGAAATTAAATCTTTATGTACTGACTCCTAAACGAATTATTTGGGATTGTGAAGTGAAAGAAATCATTTTATCTACTAATAGTGGCCAAATTGGTGTATTACCAAACCACGCCCCCATTAACACAGCTGTAGATATGGGTCCTTTGAGAATACGCCTCCTCAACGATCAATGGTTAACGGCGGTTCTGTGGAGTGGTTTTGCGAGAATAGTTAATAATGAGATCATCATTTTAGGAAATGATGCAGAACTGGGTAGTGACATTGATCCAGAAGAAGCTCAACAGGCACTTGAAATAGCCGAAGCTAACTTGAGTAGAGCTGAGGGTACGAAAGAATTGGTTGAAGCAAAACTAGCTCTCAAACGGGCTAGGATACGAGTCGAGGCTATCAATTGGATTCCCCCATCCAATTGAAGACAATCCAAAGGTTTCGTTGATACAAAGAAAAAGGAAAGAAGGGTAGAAAAAGTTATTAGATAGCGAAGCGAAGTAAGTCCAATGCTATC